ATGCACATTATTTTAATAATGTAAATAGATGCAAATTGGGTCCCCACTAAATACTTCTAGAGGTTTTCCTGTTTCCGGGGGGTTTTCAGGAATGATAGCTATCTTAGGAGTTTAGGGGGGTAGGGGGGTTTTACGCAAAAAACCCCGTAATAAATCCCAGAGGGGGGTCTCACAGGGAAATAAGGAGAAATTATCACTACTTATGCACATGATATCCTTATATGTGATTCTTTAAATAAAATCTTTTCACCATTCATACTATATACGGGGCGGCAAGATAAATGTTCAACCTTGTTTGTTATTCCCGTGTGCCCTGTGAAATGCCAGCTGAAAGGAAAAAAAAAAAAAGAACCCCATGCGCTGTAGAAAGAATGCCCGGCTTGGTGGGTAACGAGGAGTATGTATTCCACCATTAACTTATGCAAGCGTCGATGAAAGTGTGAGGAATAATATCAATAAATGGCCCTGAAGTAGGAACCAAATGCCAGGAATAATTCACTGTGTGAAACCCCCACAATAGTTGTCCCTCACCTTCAATAACCGTTGGCATTAAGAAATCAACTGATGGTAGGCTCTTACTACATTAAGATTTTGAGGTATGGCGAGATGTTGGGTAAAGGTATAACTTAACTTATGAGTAATTGTGTTCGGTCTTAAATTTCGCCTGTCCAAGATTTATTTAATTGTATAATAAATCACTATATGCTTTATGTAACCCTTAGTTATATGGTGATATATGAATGTGGTAATCCTAGATATGTTGATTAAACATATATGTCCTTGAATGCCCCTTATATGGTTAATATAAATGTATGGTGTAAATACATATGTGTATTTTGCACATTTAACTACTTGCAAATACTTGCAAATACTTGCAAATACTTGCAAATACTTGCAAATACTTGCAAATACTTGCAAATACTTGCAAATACTTGCAAATACTTGCAAAGAATAGTTTAGCTTAGAATCCTAGCTTTGGGAGTTAGGGGTGGGAGTTAAAATCTCCTTTCTTTGAGCAGTAGGGAGGATTTTAACCTCCGGCGTCCGGTTTACAAGACCGGCGCTCTGGCGCTGAGCTACTACTGCAGGCTCATCCGAGGGCTTTATTCTCGGCTCATCCGGCTAGCGGGGCGAGGACGAGGAAAAGGAAGAAGTAGAGGAAAGATGCGATTTGGCCAATAATAATAAAGGGGTGTTCTACTGGCATTCCCCCGATTCAGGTGAGGACGGCAACGTCTGCGATGAGGGTTCAGAAGAGAAATTGGGAGAGGGGCCGAAATGTAATTCCTCGCTGTTTAGATGTATGAAGAATTGGGACAACTATGAGTACTAAGATGGAGGCTAGCAGGGCTAAAACACCCCCTAGTTTATTTGGGATGGAGCGTAAGATTGCATACGCAAATAGGAAGTACCATTCTGGCTTAATGTGCGGTGGTGTAACTAAGGGATTTGCGGGGGTGAAGTTGTCTGGGTCTCCTAGCAGGTTGGGGGTGAATAGAGCGAGGGATGTTAGGGCAATAAGGAGAACGGCGAAGCCTAAGAGATCTTTATAGGAGAAGTAGGGGTGGAAGGAGATTTTGTCAGCGTCGGAATTTAATCCAAGGGGGTTATTTGAGCCCGTCTGGTGGAGGAAAAGAAGGTGAACAAGGGTGGCGCCTGCAATAACAAAGGGAAAGAGGAAATGAAAGGCGAAGAACCGGGTGAGGGTGGCGTTATCTACGGAAAAGCCTCCTCAAATTCATTGAACGAGGGTGTTGCCGACGTAAGGAACTGCGGACAGCAGGTTAGTAATGACGGTTGCACCTCAGAAGGACATTTGTCCTCAGGGTAGTACATACCCTACAAAGGCGGTTATCATTACCAGGAGGAGGAGGACCACTCCAATGTTTCAGGTCTCTTTATAAAGGTAGGAGCCGTAATATAGGCCCCGCCCAATGTGCATATAAATGCAAATGAAGAAGAAGGATGCGCCGTTGGCGTGAAGGTTACGAATGAGTCACCCATAGTTTACGTCCCGACAAATGTGGGCTACGGATGAGAAGGCGGTGGCGATATCGGCGGTGTAGTGTATAGCAAGAAATAGGCCCGTGAGGATTTGGGTAATTAAACAAAGCCCTAGCAAGGAGCCAAAGTTTCATCACACTGAAATGTTTGAGGGAGCAGGGAGATCAACGAGTGCATCGTTTGCAATTTTTAGTAGGGGGTGGGTTTTTCGGAGGCTTGCCATTAGAGGTTTTTGTAGTTGAATAACAACGGTGGTTTTTCAAGCCATTAGTCCTGGTTAGAGTCCTGGCAGAAATTATGACCTATATTATGTCTTTGTTTTTATTAGGGTTAGTGTTGGGGTTGGTTGCAGTAGCCTCCAACCCTTCCCCCTATTTTGCCGCCTTAGGATTAGTCGTGGTGGCTGGCATAGGGTGCGGGGTTTTAATTAATTACGGGGGTCCTTTTCTTTCATTAGTTTTATTTTTAATTTACCTGGGGGGAATGTTAGTTGTGTTTGCATATTCAGCGGCGCTTGCTGCTGAGCCATACCCTGAAAGCTGGGGGAGCCGCCCGGTTGCGGGCTATATAGCTGTTTATGTGGCGGGGGTGGTATTAATTTCCACTAAATTCTGAGGCGGGTGGCATGAGTTTTCTTGGGTCCCGGGAGATGAGCTCGACGAGCTTTCTGTTTTTCGGGGGGATATTGGAGGGGTGGCTTTAATGTATTCGGCGGGGGGAGGGATGTTGGTAATTAGTGCCTGGGTCTTGTTATTAACCCTTTTTGTTGTGTTAGAATTAACACGGGGGCTGAGTCGGGGAACTTTACGGGCTGTTTAGTTAATAAATACGAGGGTGGCTAGAGCCAGGGTTAATAGGAAGAGGGCGAGATAAGTTTTGATTATACCGCGTTGCGTGTTGCTTGTGGTTGTGATAAGGGGGAGACTCAATGAGGCTATGGCTTTGGGCCCAGATTTTTCTAGCCATGTTTGGTCTACCATCTGGCTTGCTACTGTCTGGCCTAAGACTAGGTTAAGTTTAGGGGTGAATCGGTGAATAATTGTGGGGAAAAATCCTAGTATGTTAGAAAAGTGGTGAGGGGTGAGGTGAGGAGTGGGCTTGAGCTGTTTACTTGTGAGGGAAGCCAGTTCTAAGGCAAGTAGGAGACCTCCAATAGTAACAATTAGTGCGGCGAGTTTAAGCAGAGGGGGCATAGTTATGATGGGTGTTTTCATTGGAATGAGGTTAGAGGTAATTAGAAGACCGGCGAAGATGCTGCCTCAGGCTAGCCGTTTGATTGGGTTGATTACTGCTGGGTTGTTTTCATTAATTGGGGAAAGGGGGTTGAAACGAGGGTGTCCTATAGACACAAAATACACGACCCGGAGACTGTAAATAGCAGTGAAAGAAGTGGCGAGAAGGGTCAAGACTAGGGCTCAGGCGTTTAGGTGGGATGTGTTTAGTGCTTCGATGATTGCGTCTTTAGAGAAGAAACCTGCTAAAAATGGAGTGCCTGTTAGGGCGAGACTTCCAACAGTCAGGCAGGAGGATGTGAAAGGGGTGAGGTGGTGCATGCCTCCTATTTTGCGGATATCTTGCTCGTCGTTTAGGCTATGAATAATTGAACCTGAGCATAGAAAAAGTATTGCTTTGAAGAAAGCATGGGTACAAATGTGAAGGAAAGCTAGTTGGGGTTGATTTAGCCCTAGTGTAACTATTATTAGCCCTAGCTGGCTTGATGTTGAGAATGCAACAATTTTTTTGATGTCATTTTGGGTTAGGGCACATGTAGCTGTAAATAAAGTTGTGAGTGCGCCGAGACAAAGGCAAACTGTGAGGGCAGTTGGGTTTTCTGCTAGCAGGGGGCTCATTCGAATCAACAAAAAAATTCCCGCAACAACTATTGTGCTGGAATGTAGTAGGGCAGATACCGGCGTAGGACCCTCCATGGCCGAGGGGAGCCAGGGATGGAGCCCAAATTGGGCAGACTTGCCCGTTGCTGCCACAATTAATCCTAGAAGGGGGAAAGTGAGATCGAAGTCTTTGGCGGCCGTGAATACCTGTTGTATTTCTCAGGAGTTAAGGTTTGTGGCTATTCATGCTATAGCAAAAATTAGGCCGATGTCCCCTACTCGGTTGTATACAACTGCTTGAAGGGCTGCAGTGTTTGCATCTGCCCGTCCGTACCATCACCCGATGAGAAGGAAGGACATGATGCCGACTCCCTCCCACCCAATAAAGAGCTGAAAGAGATTGTTTGCTGTAACTAAAATAATTATAGCGATCAGGAAAATTAGAAGGTATTTAAAAAATCGGTTTATGAAAGGGTCGGCGTGCATGTATCACGAGGCAAACTCTAGAATGGATCATGTCACATAGAGGGCGATAGGGGTGAAGATGAGGGAGTAATGGTCAAACTTAAGGCTAATATTAATATCGAAGGCCAGGGTGTTTATTCAGTTTCAGGACGTAATAATTGTCTCTGCGCCCTCGTTGAGAAATAGGGATAATGGGAGAAGGCTGACTAAAAAAGCTAGTTTAACTGCAGTCTTAACGTGGGAAAGAGCCCAATCCTGCCCTTTGGGGCTAGGGTTCAATGTTGTGAAGATGGGGTATGCTAGTAACACAAAGATAATAATTAAACTTGAGGTTATTATAAGGGAAGTGGGGTGCATAGCTGCTACTTGGATTTGCACCAAGAGTTTTTGGTTCCTAAGACCAACGGATGAGCTGTTATCCTTTAGAAGCGAGGGCGAGTGAGCCTTGGGGTTCAACCAAGGTCGCGGAGATTAGCAGTCTTCGTTGCTGGCGAGCCTCTCTCGGTGGATAAGAGGGCTTTAACCTCTGTCTTTAGAATCACAATCTAATATTTTCGTTAAACTATATCTACAGTACGCCCACCCTCAGATTAGCTCGGGCTTAAGTATTAGGAGAATTAGGGGGAGAAGGTGGAGGGCCATAAGCAAGTGTTCTCGAGAATGAGAGGGGTCTAAGGCAATAAGGTGTGGGGGAATGGGACCTCGCTGGGTTATAAGAAACATGTAGAGGGAGTAACTTGCGGTAATCAACATGCCTGCCCCGGTTAATGCAAGGGTTCATCAGGACCAGCTGAATAAGGAGGTAACAATTATTAGTTCTCCTATGAGATTAGGAAGGGGGGGTAGGGCCAGATTAGCTAGGCTAGCAATAAATCATCAGGCCGTTATTAATGGCAGTACTATTTGGAGGCCGCGGGCGAGAAGTATCGTTCGACTGTGGGTGCGTTCGTAGTTTGTGTTTGCCAAGCAAAAGAGGGCAGAAGATGTTAATCCGTGGGCGATTATTAAAATAAGAGCCCCCGAGAAGCCTCAGGGGGTTTGAATAAGAATTCCTCCCACTACCAGTCCCATGTGGCTGACTGAGGAGTAGGCGATAAGGGATTTCAGGTCCGTTTGACGTAGGCAAATTGAGCCCGTTATGATTACTCCTCATAGAGCGAAGATAATGAAGGGGTAGCTTAGCTCTTTGGTGAGGGGTTCCAGTATTACTACGATACGTAGCATCCCGTAGCCCCCGAGTTTTAAAAGAACGGCTGCAAGAATCATAGAGCCTGCGACGGGGGCTTCTACATGGGCTTTGGGCAGTCACAGGTGGACACCATACAAGGGCATTTTTACTAAAAATGCTAGGAGGCATCCTGCTCATCATAGTTTGTCCGCGAAAGAGGTAAGTTGAAGTGGGTCTGAGAATTGAAGGGTGACTAGTGAGAGGGTGCCGACGTTGTTCTGAAGAAGAAGGAGTGCGACTAACAGGGGAAGTGATCCTGCGAGAGTATAAAATAAGAAATAGATACCTGCGTTAAGCCGTTCTGTCTGATTCCCTCAACGGGTAATAATAATAAGTGTGGGGATGAGGGTAGCTTCAAATATGACATAAAATATAATTACTTCTGTGGCGCTGAAGGCGAGGATAAGGAAAAACTGAAGGGATGTCAGGAGGGTAATATACATTCGCTGACGGTTCAGGGGCTCTGAGGCTGTATGATTCTGGCTTGCTAGGATTATAAGGGGTAAGAGCCAGCAGGTAAGAACAAGCAGGGGGGTGGATAAGGGGTCTGTGGCCATGTAGGAGTTTAAGCTAGACCACCCGGTCTCTGATGCATTTTTTAGTCAAGTCAGACTTGCAAGTGCGATGATTAGACTGTGGGCGAGGGTTGTGGGTCAAAGTCATTTAGCTGGGGCCCCTCAAGCAGTTGGAATAAGCATAAGTGTTGGAATAAGGATTTTTAGCATTGTAAGAGGTTAAGGCTTTGGAGACGATCTGTTCCGTGAGTTCGAGCGGTGGCTACCAGGAGGGCGAGGCCTGCACTTGCTTCACAGGCTGAAAATGCAAGTAGGAGTATGGGGGCCCCCGAGAAGTTTGTAGAGTCTAGTTGCAAGGTTCAGAGAGAGAGCGCGATGAATAAAGAAAGCATCATTCCCTCTAAGCATAAAAGGGCGGAGAGAAGGTGGGTGCGATGGAATGCCAGGCCGGTTAGCCCTAGGATGAAGGCTGATGAAAAAGCAAAGTGAACGGGGGTCATTAGGTAATTATGGACTTTAACCACAAGTTTTTGAGCCGAAATCAAATGTTTTTCTTAGACTAATCACCTATTCGGCTCACTCTAGGCCGCCTTGAAGTCATTCGTAGATTAGGCCGAGGGTTAAGAGGGCCAAGACGGCTGAAGCCCACAAGAACGTTAGCAGGGGGGTCGTAAGTTGGTCCCCTCAGGGGAGGGGCAAGAGGAGTGCGATTTCTAGGTCAAAGAGAAGAAAGAGGATAGCGATAAGAAAAAAACGAAGGGAGAAGGGCAGACGGGCTGAGCCCAGAGGATCAAATCCGCATTCGTAGGGGGAGAGCTTTTCGTGGTCGGGCGTTATTTGTGGGAGTCAAAAAGAAACAAGGGCGAGGATGATGGGTAAAATAGTGGTAATAATAATAGTTGTAATTAAATTCATTATCTTTCCTTGGACTTTAACCAAGACCGGGTGATTGGAAGTCACTTATACTTGCTTGATACTAGAAAGACTAAGAACCTCATCAGTAGATAGAGATGTAAAGGAAAAGTCAGACAACGTCTACGAAGTGTCAGTATCAGGCGGCTGCTTCAAACCCAAAATGGTGTTCTGACGTGAAGTGATATTGAATTTGGCGAAGCAGGCAGATGGCGAGGAATGTAGAGCCAATGATAACATGGAGCCCATGGAAGCCAGTCGCTACGAAGAAGGTGGCGCCATAAACACCATCTGCAATAGTGAAGGGGGCTTCGTAGTACTCCATGGCTTGCAGGAATGTAAAATAAAATCCTAGGAGAATTGTCAGGGTAAGGGACTGAATAGCTTGCTTACGCTCACCTTCTATAATGCTATGGTGGGCTCAGGTTACGGTCACCCCGGAGGCAAGCAGGACGGCGGTGTTTAGCAGGGGCACCTCAAAGGGGTCTAAGGGGGTAATCCCTGTAGGGGGTCAGCAACCGCCTAGTTCAGGAGTGGGAGCCAGACTTGAATGATAAAATGCTCAAAAGAATCCAAGAAAAAAGAAAACTTCTGAGGTAATAAAGAGGATTATGCCATATCGGAGTCCTTTTTGCACAGGGGGTGTATGGTGGCCTTGAAATGTGCCTTCCCGGATGATGTCTCGTCATCACTGGTACATTGTTAAGAGAAGGAGGGCTATGCCAAGTCCTATAAGAGTTGTTGAGTGGAAGTGGAATCAGATTGCAAGGCCGGATGTTATCAGTAGGGCGGCTACTGCGCCTGTGAGCGGTCAGGGGCTGGGGTCAACTATGTGGTATGCATGTGCTTGGTGGGCCATTAGACGTTTTCTTGTAGGTAAAGGGTTAAGAGAAGAACAAATACGTAGGCTTGGATTATAGCTACGGCGATTTCCAGGAGGGTGAGGAGGACAAGTACTGTTGAAGTTAGGATGGCTACTGTGGGTATTAGAGGTAAAAGAACAAATGCAGCTGTGGCAATGAGTTGAATTAATAGGTGGCCGGCGGTGAGATTTGCTGTTAGCCGGACTCCTAGAGCGAGGGGTCGAATAAATAGACTAATTGTTTCGATGACAATAAGGACAGGAATGAGAGGCCCGGGGGTTCCTTCTGGTAGAAGATGTCCGAGGGCGTGGGTTGGTTGGTTTCGCATACCAATAATTACTGTTGCTAATCAAAGGGGGACTGCGAGCCCTAAATTAAGGGATAGCTGCGTGGTGGGGGTAAAGGTATAAGGTAGCAGGCCAAGCATATTTAAGGTAATTAAAAAAATTATTAGTGAGGCTAAGAGGGCGGCTCATTTGTGGCCTCCTGTGTTCAATGGGAGAAGAAGCTGCTGCGTAAAGCGATTAATAAATCAACCTTGAAGGGAAAGAAGTCGGTTGTTTAGTCATCGAGCGGAGGGGGCAGGGTAGAGGATTCAAGGGAGAGAGAGGGCTAGGGCCATAAGAGGGACACCTATAAATGTGGGGCTCATGAATTGGTCAAAGAAGCTTAGTGTCATGGTCAGGTTCAGGGCTCTGTCTTAGGTTTCTCAGTACTCTGTGAGGTGGGTTCATTGGGGTAGGTGTGGGCTAGAATTTTTGTGGGGACAATAATTAGGAAAATTAGTCAAGTAAAAACTAGAATGGCGAATCAGGGCGCGGGGTTGAGTTGGGGCATGTCGCTAGGGGTGGTTGGGAGCCACCAGTCTTTAGCTTAAAAGGCTAACGCTAGGCCCAGTTTAGCTTCTTAGCGAGGCGTCTTCAAGTATTAGTGAGGATCAGTTTTCAAAGTGTTCTAAAGGAACTGCCTCCACTACAATAGGCATAAAGCTATGGTTTGCACCACAAATTTCAGAGCATTGTCCATAGAAGACTCCTGGGCGGGATGCAATAAAGGCTGTTTGATTTAGGCGGCCTGGGACTGCGTCTATTTTAACCCCTAAAGCAGGGACTGCTCATGAGTGAAGGACGTCCTCAGCGGATACAAGGACTCGGATGGGGGATTCGACTGGAATTACTATTCGATGGTCGGCCTCTAAAAGACGGAATTGCCCGGGGGTGAGGTCTTGCGTAGGAATTATATATGAATCAAATCCAAGATCTTCATAATCTGTATATTCATAGCTTCAGTACCACTGGTGTCCTATTGCTTTGATTGTTAAGTGGGGGTCGTTAATTTCGTCTATAAGGTAGAGAATGCGGAGGGAGGGGAGGGCAATTAAAATAAGAATGATGGCAGGTAAAATAGTTCAAATAATCTCGATTTCTTGTGAATCTAAAATGTACTTGTTAGTTAATTTAGTGGAGACTATAGCCACAATAATGTAAAGTACTAGGGTGCTAATAAGGAACACAATTATAAGGGCGTGGTCGTGAAAATGAAGAAGTTCTTCTATAACAGGTGAAGCTGCATCTTGAAAACCTAGCTGTGAGGGATGGGCCATTGATCAATCAAGATACGCGGGGGTCTAACCCACAATTCTGCCTTGACAAGGCAGTGTAATTGCTGTTTTACTAGTATCTTATAAAGAAAGTGACAGAGCGGTTATGTAGCTGGCTTGAAACCAGCCCATGGGGGTTCGACTCCTCCCTTTCTCGTTAATTGGGTTGAACTTGAACAAATGCGGGCTCTTCAAATGTGTGGTAGGGAGGAGGGCAGCCGTGTAGTCACTCGACGTTAGTTGAGGTTAGTTCTACTGCGAGTACTTCACGTTTAGAGGCGAAGGCTTCTCAAATAATAAATAAAAACATAATGACCGCCACTAAAGAAATAAGGGATCCAATGGACGAGACTGTATTTCATAGAGTATAGGCATCAGGGTAATCCGAGTATCGTCGAGGCATTCCGGCTAGTCCTAGGAAATGTTGAGGAAAGAATGTTAGGTTTACCCCTGCGAACATAATACCAAAGTGGATTTTAGTTCAGGTGCTGTGGAGGGTGTAGCCCGAGAATAGAGGGAATCAGTGAACGAAGGCGGCGACGATGGCGAATACAGCCCCCATAGATAGGACGTAGTGGAAGTGGGCTACTACGTAATAGGTGTCGTGCAGAACAATATCTAATGAGGAGTTGGCTAGGACGATTCCCGTGAGGCCTCCTACTGTAAAGAGGAAAATAAAGCCCAGGGCCCATAGAAGTGGGGTTTCTCATTTAATAGAGCCCCCATGAAGAGTTGCGAGTCAGCTAAACACTTTTACGCCGGTAGGAATGGCGATAATTATAGTTGCGGACGTAAAGTAGGCCCGGGTATCCACGTCTATCCCAACTGTAAACATGTGGTGGGCTCAAACAATAAAGCCTAATAGGCCGATAGCCATCATGGCCCAGACTATACCCATGTAGCCGAAGGGCTCTTTTTTGCCGGCGTAATAGGCGACAATGTGAGAAATTATACCAAAGCCGGGCAGAATAAGAATGTAAACCTCGGGGTGGCCAAAGAATCAGAATAAATGTTGGTAAAGAATGGGGTCGCCCCCTCCCGCTGGGTCAAAGAAAGTGGTGTTCAAGTTACGGTCTGTAAGTAGCATCGTGATGCCTGCGGCGAGCACAGGGAGGGAAAGAAGAAGAAGCACCGCAGTAATTAGAACCGCCCACACGAATAGGGGTGTCTGGTACTGAGAAATGGCGGGGGGTTTCATATTAATAATTGTGGTAATAAAATTAATGGCCCCTAGAATTGAAGAAATGCCTGCCAGATGCAAGGAGAAGATGGTTAAATCGACGGATGCCCCGGCGTGCGCTAAGTTTCCCGCTAAAGGCGGGTAGACGGTTCACCCAGTTCCAGCCCCTGCTTCTACTCCGGAGGAGGCAAGAAGTAGAAGGAAGGAGGGGGGCAGAAGTCAGAAACTCATATTATTTATTCGAGGAAATGCCATATCGGGGGCGCCGATCATTAGGGGAATGAGTCAGTTTCCAAAGCCCCCAATCATAATTGGTATCACTATAAAGAAGATTATTACAAAGGCGTGTGCTGTAACAATGACATTATAAATCTGATCGTCTCCGAGGAGTGCGCCGGGTTGGCTCAGCTCAGCTCGGATGAGTAAGCTTAGGGCGGTGCCCACTATTCCGGCTCAAGCACCAAATACTAGATAGAGGGTGCCGATGTCTTTGTGATTAGTCGAGAAGAATCAACGTGTGGTGGCCACAGGTAGGATGGCTGAGTGTTTAAGCGGTGGATTGTAGCCCCATCGACAGAGGTTTGAGTCCTCTTCTTACCAAGCCCTGAGGTGTTTGTCATATTAGATTGCAAATCTTAAGGAGCAGACTAGCGTCTGCCGGGGCTTTCCCCCGCCTTTTGTCCCCGGACAGGCGGGGGAAAGGGTAGATGGATGCTCGCTGGCTTGAGCGCTTAGCTGTTAACTAAGAATTTGTAGGATCGAGGCCTACCTATCTAGGAAGGCTTTAGCTTAATTAAAGTGTCTGTTTTGCATGCAGGAGATGTGGGGTAATATCCCGCAAGTCTTATCAGGGACTGAGAGATTTTCACTCTCGCTTAGGGCTTTGAAGGCCCTTGGTCTTGTGTTAGCCTAAGTCTCTTAGAGGGTGAGAAGTGCAACGACTGCAGGGGTTAGTGGCAGGAGCAGGAGGGTGGCGGTGGTTGTTATTGCTAGGGGAAGCGTAAACTGTGAATGTTGCAGTCGTCAAGGGGTAGTGCCTGTCAGGGTGTTAGGGGACATAGTTAGGGTTATGGCATATGAAATTCGTAGATAGAAGTAGAGACTAAGGAGGGCTGTTATTGCAGCCAGGGTTGCTGTTAGGGCTAGGTCCTGTTTGGCGAGTTCTTGAAGAATGAGTCACTTGGGTATAAAGCCTGTTAAGGGGGGGAGGCCGCCTAGTGACAGGAGCACTAATGGGGCGAGGGCTGTTAAAGCAGGTGCTTTGGCCCAAGATGTGGCGAGTATATTAATGTTAGTTGATTTACTCAGTTTAAACACAAGAAATGTGGAGATTGTTATAATAAAATATGTCAGTAGGGTGAGAAGGGTTAGGGAGGGGGAGAATTGAAGTACAAGAATCATTCAGCCAAGGTGGGCGATGGATGAGTAGGCAAGAATCTTACGAAGCTGAGTTTGATTTAGTCCTCCTCATCCTCCAACAAGGGTGGAGGCCAGGCCAAAAGCAATAAGAATTGTTGAGTTGGCGGGTTGAATCTGAAGCAGGAGGGCAAAGGGGGCAAGTTTTTGTCAGGTGGAGAGGATGAGTCCGGTCGTAAGATCTAGTCCCTGAAGAACTTCAGGTAACCACGAGTGAACAGGTGCAAGGCCAATTTTTAGTGCTAATGCAAGAGTAATGAGGGTGATGGGAAGGGGGTGGGACATTTGTTGAATATCCCACTGTCCTGTTAATCAAGCGTTGGTAGTGCTGGCAAAGAGGAGTATAGCGGCTGCAGTTGCCTGAGTTAGGAAATATTTAGTTGTTGCTTCTACTGCTCGAGGGTGATGATGCTGTGCTATAAGGGGGATAATGGCTAGAGTATTTATTTCAAGGCCCATTCAGGCGAGAAGTCAGTGAGAGCTCGCGAATGTGATTGTGGTGCCTAGGCCTAAACCAAAAAGTAGGGCGGCTAAGATGTACGGGTTCATTAGTAAAGGAAGGAGTTTAACCAACATGTTTGGGGTATGGGCCCAAAAGCTTAATTAGCTGACTTTACTAGGAAGTGGTGTAGTGGAAGCACTAAGAGTTTTGATCTCTTCAGGTAGGGTTCGAGTCCCTTCTTTCTAAGGAGTTGGGGGGACTTTAACCCTCATGGTTCACTCTATCAAAGTGGCCCTTTACTTCAGGCACAACTCCGGGCCTATAGCTGTGGTGGCAGACCAGCAAATGCAATGGGAAGGGCGAGATGTCAAATAACTAAGGCCAAAGTTAGTGGGAGGAAATTCTTTCAGATTAGGTGCATGAGTTGGTCATACCGGAATCGGGGGTAGGAGGCCCGGACTCAAAGGAAGACAACAGAAAGGAGGGCGGCTTTAGTTATTAAATTAAGAGCAGTGAGTTCGGGCAAGGTCGGGATGTGAGAGGCCCCTAAAAAGAGCGTGGCGGAAAGGGTGTTTATTAGCAGAATATTTGCATATTCTGCTAAGAAAAATAGAGCAAAGGGGCCTCCGGCGTACTCAACGTTAAACCCTGAGACTAGTTCTGATTCCCCCTCCGTAAGGTCAAAGGGGGCACGATTGGTTTCTGCGAGGGTCGAAATATATCATATTGCGGCAAGGGGTCAGGCGGGTGCAATTAATCAAATACTTTCTTGGGCTACGTTGAAGGTTTGTAGGGTAAAGCCTCCTGTAAAAATGATGATGTTTAAGAGAATTAGTCCTAGGCTTACTTCATAGGAAATTGTCTGGGCAACAGCACGCAGCGCGCCGATTAGGGCATATTTTGAATTGGAGGCCCACCCTGAGCCTAAAATTGAATAAACGGCCAGGCTAGATAGTGCTAGAAGAAATAAAATCCCGAGGTTGAGATCTACAACAGGGTAAGGTATGGGCATTGGGGCCCATAGGGTCAAGGCAAGTGTTAAGGCGAGAATAGGGGTCAGAAGGAAAAGGACGGGGGAAGCGGTGGAGGGGCGCACTGGTTCTTTAATAAATAGTTTTACGCCGTCAGCGATAGGTTGAAGGAGTCCGTAGGGTCCGACAATATTCGGGCCCTTTCGTAGTTGCATATACCCAAGAACTTTTCGTTCAAGGAGGGTTAGAAAGGCAACAGCTAAGAGGACGGGGACGATGAAGGCTAGGGGATTAATAATATGGGTAATAAGTACTGAAATCATAGTTAAGGAGAGGACTTGAACCTCTGTGGAAAGGGCTTAGGCCTTTTGCAATTGCCGGGCTCTGCCACCTTAACACGCCGTGCTCTTCGGCGGGCGGGGGCATGCCCTCTTGCCTGCTTTAGTTGTCTTCATTAGGTGGGGGTAAGGCGTGCCTAGGGCAGGGGCCTTATCTTCTCGGTCCTTTCGTACTAGAAAAGATCATGTCATAGATAGAAACTGACCTGGATTACTCCGGTCTGAACTCAGATCACGTAGGACTTTAATCGTTGAACAAACGAACCCTTAATAGCGGCTGCACCATTGGGATGTCCTGATCCAACATCGAGGTCGTAAACCCCCTTGTCGATATGGGCTCTAAAAGGGGATTGCGCTGTTATCCCTAGAGTAACTCGGTTCGTTGATCGGCATTGCCGGATCTTATTGGTCAGAAATTCTGTTAACTAGAGCGGCAGCTCTTAGTTGTAGGAGGGGGAGCTCCCATTCCACGTGGGGGTTTTTTGTTTCCCCGCGGTCGCCCCAACCAAAGACATTAGGACAGGGATCATTTGGTTTTATCCCTTGTCAGGGAGGGTTTAACATGATCTGTCTTATATCTAAAGCTTCATAGGGTCTTCTCGTCTTATGCTGTTATCCCCGCTTCTGCACGGGGAGATCAATTTCATTGACTTGAAAAAGGAGACAGTTAAGCCCTCGTTATGCCATTCATACAGGTCTCCATTTAAAAGACAAGTGATTGCGCTACCTTCGCACGGTCAAAATACCGCGGCCGTTAAACTTATAGTCACAGGGCAGGCGGGACCTCTTATTTCTAAGTTCTACAAGAGGCGATGTTTTTGGTAAACAGGCGAGGCTTGATGTGTTTGCCGAGTTCCTTCTCTTTCTTTTAGTCTTTCCTTAGGGGCACGCCTGTGTAGGGTTAACGGTTGGTCTATTGAATGTTTTTCTGGTTCTTTGGTCTGTTATTCAGTGCCCTCTGGGGTTGGGGCCGTTAAGGTTCGGCGGGGTGTCCGTTCCGATTTACACGCGTGCAAGGAGAGAGTCTTGGGCTCTCTTATTACTCATATTAGCAGGGTCGCTCCCATGTTTGCATGGGACGGCCTGGTAAAATTAGGGGGGTGAGATTTGATGATCCGTATAAAGGGGGTAGAAGTATATCTGAGCTTTAACGCTTTCTGAGGGGATGGCTGCTTTTAGGCCCACCAAAATATTTTACCTTCTATAATTATGATCTTTACCCTCCTGGAAAAGTTGTATCTTGGTTCAAAGGGGCTGTACCCCCTTTGACTAACTCTCTCGACTTCTTAAGGTATCAGATAGGGTAAAACTGAGAGGAGCGAAGAATTCGGGAGGCTGAACTTCTATCCAATTCCCAGGCAACCAGCTATAACTAAGTTCGGTAGGTCTGTCACCTCTACTCAAAGCTCTTCCCACTCTTTTGCCACAGAGACGGGTTTGCCCTATTAATAGGCTGTCTTGGAGTAGCTCACTTAGTTTCGGGTTATCAAACTAAAGCACGCTTTGCTTGGGTTACACTGGCTAAATCATGATGCAAAAGGTACGAGGTTGGATCTCTGCTTTTTTAGGCTTCACTGGGTTGTTTCACTTCTCTTTCAGCGTTCCCTTGCGGTACTTTCTCTATCGCTCCACAGGCCCTTTTCTGTCGCACATACTTGGGGGAAAAAATGGTTTGTTTAACACAGTAATAGTGTATTAAGGGGTATTAATGTTGATTTGTTGGTTCTGGCTTTGGGGGCTAGCTGTTGGGCATCAGGGCGCTCCGATTTGCACGGGGGACTTCTCAGTGTAAGGGAGATGCTTTTCTGTCTTAGCTACGCTCTGATTTTTCCAAGTGCACCTTCCGGTACACTTACCATGTTACGACTTGCCTCCCCTTCGCGATTGTAAGGTTTTAGTTACTTAGGTTTATAGGCTTGGGGAGAGTGACGGGCGGTGTGTGCGCGCTTCAGGGCCAATTTCAGCGGAACGCTCTATTTCCTGCTTACTGCTAAATCCTCCTTCAGATGTGCGTTTCAGCACACCATTCGTATTTCCTGTGGCAGGAAATGTAGCCCATTTCTTCCCTCCCCATACGCTACACCTCGACCTGACGTTTTAGGTTATACCAATTTTGCTTACTATTTAACCTTCACAGGGTAAGCTGACGACGGCGGTATATAGGCGGGGAAGACAAGGGAAGGTGAGGTTGAACGGGGGTTATCGGTTCTAGAACAGGCTCCTCTAGGTGGGTCTAAAGCACCGCCAAGTCCTTTGGGTTTCAAGCTGATGCTCGTAGTACCCGGGCGGGTAGTGGGTGTAACATACTACCAATGTTTACGGCTAGGCATAGTGGGGTATCTAATCCCAGTTTGTATCTTAGCTTTCGTGGGTTCGGGGCTGTAAAGCCACTTTCGTGGTTGAACTTCTTACCTTCGGGTGCGTATAACAGCTCTGAAGGGGTTCGGCTTTAGTTTTATAAAAATCTTAACCACGCTTTACGCCGGTAATTATCAACTTGGGCCTCTCGTATAACCGCGGTGGCTGGCACGAGTTTTACCGGCCCTCTTAGCTTTGACTAAGTCAAGTTTTCACTTATGGCTTAATGTTTATCACTGCTGAGTTCCCTTGGGGGTGTGGCTAAGCAAGGTGTCGTGGGCTAGCAGTGCGTGCCTGATACCAGCTCCTTGTTCCCGGGCGGGGAACTGTAGGGCATTCTCACGGGGGTGCGGATACTTGCATGTGTAAGTTTAGCTAGAGTTGATAGTAAAGTCAGGACCAAGCCTTTGTGCTTGCGGAGCTTTCTAGGGCTCATCTTAACATCTTCAGTGTTATGCTTTAATTAAGCTACGCTAGC